AACGGAACGCACTTCTAATACCTGTTCCACTTTTGGAAGACCTTGTGTTATATCACCAGATCTGGATTTTTCATAGTGAAATGTAACTAATGTATCTCCTTCGTAAAAAGTTTCTCCATAAAGGCCACGAACAGTTGCTCCCGGGGTGGCTAAATAAGGCTTAGCTGATCGTATTACTACAGAGTCAACTTGAACAAGGATAACTTGACCCGATTTGAGGGGGGGCCTTTTTTTGGCTATACAGACATTTTCACAAATAAACTGTCCAAGACTAATTATTTGAGATGTCTCTGCACAAAAATTGTGGTGGAGAAAATACCAATTCAAATTCAATGGATTCAAAAGAATCTTACTGCGTGGATTGGGATTATAAATTTTCCCATTTTCCGCAATGAAATAATATTTCAATTTGAATACTTGAAAGGGCTGTTTTAAATTGTAAAGTTGCAAATAGTTAGTTACTAAGATCTGATTATGAGTTAGTAACTGATCAAATGAAAAAAAATTCGCAATTGGAAGGGGTGTTCCTAAAGGACCGAATGAATTCCTAATTGGAATTAGGGGATCCTCCTGAATTAATTCTTGTATGACGTTGTGATATTTTGCACCGTTGACTGGGTCCATTCGAGAACAATTGGATGATGACAAAATGCTCAACGACCGACATCTCTTATTTCTATTCAAAAATGTATGAATAGTTCCTTTATTTTGGTTAAGGGTTTGTTGAATTCTTACCTTGGAATAGGGATTTCTATTGGTCCAATCTAATCCATTATCAGCGAGCAATCCTAAACCCCAAGGATCATTCCTTTTTCCGATATACGAAATTGGGGATTTCACGAAGTCGATTCTTAGGAAATGACGAATCAAATCGTTTGTCCTTAGTTCAACAACGGAAGCGCGGGCTGCTTCACTAGAAGAACTTTTTTTTTCTTGGTTCCAATTCAAAACTAAACACGTCCGAACTAATTGAATACTTGTGTCAGAAATTCCTCGAATTGGTTTGCCATTTCCATAAAGGATATAATTGACAACTCGAAGTTGCACATTATCCCTTTCCTGCAATAGATCGGGGGGGAAAAGTGTGGCCAAAGTTATACCGTCCATTATTTCATATGTGACGACAGGTCGAACCAAGACAAAAAACTTTTTCTTGCTCGGCGTAATCCGTTGGACATAGATCCAATTTTTCACTTTTTTGGATTCCTTGTCGTTTGTTTTTCCTGTTCCTGGTGGTATCAAAACGCCGCTATGTCGGGATATCTTATCTGCCCTTCCAGGGAAATATATATCTCCAGAAAAGATTTGAAGTTCAATTCTTTTTTTTTTTCTCTCCACCCTGACCAAGCCGCCTACTCGGCTTCTTATATTGAAGGTGATTTGTGTATCTACCCCAATGATACTATTGTTCCGTACCATTATGAAAACGGAAGAAGATCCGGGTAAGATATGCACTTCTTCGGGAATGAAAAAAAATCGATCTACTTTCTTTTGGTGTTTTGGGCGAAATTCCCTCACTCCTCGATACTGAATCAAATCTTCTTTTTTAACGATTGAATGCATTTCTAGAGTCCCATATTTAGTACTGCCCGAACTCATTCTTCTGTACCGGGGATCGTCGAAATAAGCAATAATACTATTTCCACAGAAAATACCATTTTTGGGGATTTTAATCGAGATACTTGAACAGGGCATTAGTTCCTTCTTGCGTTCTTGAATCGATTGGAGTGGAATGATGAATTGATTTCTTCGCCTCTTTGATAATAAATTTGACAAAAAATTCGAATTCTCGGCTAGAATAGGTAGAATAGCCGGATATACGAGATTAGAATGATCAGTACATATAATTCGATTTAGGTCTGAATAATCAGCAATCCTATCTTCTTTTTGACCAGAAAAATGCGCACTAAATATTTTTTGTCTCGCCCGATCATTTGTTTCTGAGAGGTTGGAAATATATCTTCGCTTGACAGAAAGGGAATGCGCACTCTTTTGATCCTGATCCCTGTGGATCGAAAGGGAGACTAGACTGGAACGGCACGGCTCCCCTAATAATATCCATAAATGACTTGTTTTTGATAATAAATGAACATTCCCATATGTAAATTCAGGTGCATGATACACATCAGTACTCCAGTGCATTTCTCCGTCTGAATCAGAATAAATATGTTTGCGAACCCTCTCTTTCAAATTCAAAGTAGATGTTCCTGCGCGAATCTCAGCAATCACTTGTTCGGATTCTACATATTGATCGTTTTGAACTAAAAGAAAACTTTTGGGGGGAATATTCACATTATGGAGAATATCTTCACTCTCAATAGTTACATACAAGTCTATAGAACATAGAAAAGCGGGATGCCCATGACGTGTACGTGTCGGATGAACCAAATCCTCATGAAATCTTATTTTTCCATTAGAAGGGGCTCGGACATGTTCTGCAGTACCCCCTGTGAATACTCCGCCAGTATGAAAAGTTCTTAATGTTAATTGAGTCCCAGGT